TAATTCACCAATCTATTACCATAAGATGGTATAACCCACCTTGTCCTTCAGAAATACCGCATACGAAGCTAAAAAAGAAGAAAATCTTCTGCTAGATCCCTTATTTTCCTGGGATTGTAGTTCAATTGGTCAGAGCACCGCCCTGTCAAGGCGGAAGCTGCGGGTTCGAGCCCCGCCAGTCCCGACGGATCCAATATCCAATAAATACATCTATTCATTTCACCCTTTCATAGAACATAGTAAAGGGTGTCGGGGGGCATAATTTCATTCCCAAGCAAAAAGGAGTCTTTCTTTTTTCTTTCCTATGTTTTCCATTTCGCGTTTATTGTTTGTTTAGATTTGTAACTATGTGACTAATCGAAGTGGAAAGGTAATCTAATAATCCTTCATCAGAGGATTATCCAAGCAAGACGCAAGATAAGTTATAGAAAAAAACAAGGAAACGAATAATAAATACAAGGAATTTTGGATTAATTGGTTCAGAAATCCAAATTATTTTTTGGTATGGATAAAAGAACTTCCTATGTTATACTATTCAAGTCTCGACTACGAGTTGATTTGATAGATCAGATATTGTTATTCATGATATTGATCCCATTCAAGATCATTGAATGGTAATTCATTCATTGAATTTACAGACGAAAGATTTATCATCTCTATGGGATTAAATCCCGAGTTATTGTGAAGTAAAAAAACCGACGAGATTATGGAAGTAAATATTCTTGCATTTATTGCTACTGCACTATTCATTCTAGTTCCTACCGCCTTTCTACTTATCATTTATGTAAAAACAGTTAGTCAAAATGATTAATTCATTTGAATTTTCAAATGAATTTGAATAAAACTTTCCTTCTGAGTTCTTATCAAAAATTGACGAAGTCAAATGAAAAGGATTCCAATTTTGCGTCTTAACTTAAATGAAATGAGGGGACTTTAATCGGCAGTATTCTATTAATTTGATAGTATGGTAAGAAAGAAATAGATGAATCCTTCTTTTTGTCAGACTACCATACTATCGATCTCTTATTCTATAAAGTTTTAATCTAGAATCAAGATAGATTCTATAGATCAATCTACAAATTCTGATCATGTAATATATTCTATTAATTCCATATATTGTATGGAATTGACATAACATATTGTATAGAATTGACATAACACCCAATTCTATTTATTTGCTACATCTAGTTGTTCCTATCAATATAAGATAAGAATTATTTTAGGATTCTAATTCCTTTTCCTAATAAAGAAGAGGAAACCTCGCTTATTTTTAATGCCCAAACCATGATATGAAAAAAGTCGATAAAGCAGAAATCGCCTTTATAAGATTAGAAACCAAGCGCTAAATGCCCAATATGTGATTCGTCCGAAGCAAGATCTTATTATTTTATTGCATAGTCTCTCGTTAGATAACTACTATCTATCATATCATTTCTCATAGAAAGCTCGTATACACTTAACAAAACCACTTGTTCTTTGAACAGTAAAAAGGAAAAGCAATCACACAAAAAAAGGGGTCCGGTCTTCCTCAGTATCCATCTATAAAGATGGTAAGAGCCAATTCCATTGATTGAAATAGTATGATTCATATCATAGATTACTCCATTTGACTCCAATGAAATTCGAAATTCAGATATTTTGATTTTATATAGTTCAAAACGCGTTGCAGAACGATCTATAAAACAAGTGATACGGTTTGATTCCTCAACTCAATTTAGTAGTACTTCTAGAGTCCACTTCTTCCCCACACTACGAGTGAAAGGGAAAATGTAAAGATTACCATTAAAGCAGCCCAAGCGAGACTTACTATATCCATATAAATTATGTCTCCTATCTCTATAAATACAAAGGAATTATTCCTCACTAATAATAGTGGAATCAATGGTGCAGAGTCAAAAAAAGGGGATTTTGTCCGAACACTATTGAGAAACCAATCTGATTCTGATTTCGAATCGGGAAAGATTAAACACAAGCAAAATATCCAAAGGGAATGGGAACATGTGAATAATAAGGCCTATTTTTTTGTTGACCCTCGTAAGTAAAAACGGAAAGGGAGAAATCACTAAAAAAGATAAATCACTATCTAGTACAGACCTCTATTTCCCCTAATCCATACCCCCTTTCCCGATTATCTCTGAGGGGTAGGGGGCTTGGCTAGGGGTTATCGAAAAAAAATTCTTTCTTTTTTCTATAAAAAAAAGATTATCCATCGAATCTAATATTGATTGGATACCCCAGCGTTCATCTCGCGAGTCCGTCATATATAACGCAACTTCCAACCCTTTCCAAAATGATGAATAGAATCATATTTCTTAGCAGGCCCTACAATCTAATCCAAGATCCAGTCATTAGACAGTTCCTTAGTATAGTAATAGAAGGGAATCATAAGTCTTAAAAGCTCCCTACTATATATAGAATAGATTATAATAGAATAGATTATAATATTTCCTTGAATCCTAGATGCGGACGAGGATTCACAAGCTTTTATTTTCGAAAAACC